AAGAAAAAAGCCTGTAGTTGAGCACCTATCTGAAGGATCTCCGGCCCAATCGGCATCAGTAGTTGCACGCAACTCTAAAGGGGACGATGACGGAAAAAACGACGGCTCGAGAAGAGGTACCTCGAATATATCTAAGAATCCGATGAACTGCTGCAAGGTGAACTGACCTTGGGGGCAGCCATGAAAGGCTGACTTTATTAGTCACAGCCAAGTTCGTCTGGGCGAGAGATCGTCAGACAAACCAAACTGCCGACCAACTGTCTGTACTGCGTCGGATCATATAGTGGTGAGCCATCAGTCGGACGGAGTTTGACGTTAAGCTCCAAGGAGTGTCAACAGTCTTCTCATCATTGAGTTGAGCTCGAGTGATCAAGTCATGACGTTATTTGATCTGAGATAGCAAATATCCACGAGGAAGCGACCTCCAAGCCAAGAAAATACTCAAGTTCGGGTCTTGTTAAAAAAGAAAAAGTCAAGTAGGCGGCGGATTCTTTGCTCATTGCTGATGCGGGTCATCCGCTGAAACATAGCGGAAAATACGCTGGTAGCAGCAGCAAGATCCGCTGCTCCTTGGTCGAATTTGAGTAGATTTGATAAAGGGGGGGAAGGTCTAGTAAGAAAAGGGAAGAACAGCGGATTTCCCGCAAATCGATAGTCAGGACTACCACAAGGTACCCTTTCTTGAATTCCCGAGCCCGGCGGACTCAGAGAATGACCTGAGTGAGCGGACTGACTCAAGCAGTTTACTGATTTCCTAGCAGCGAGGGAAGCATATAAATATTTCAAGCAAGTTAGAATCCCCTAGTACACTGCTGCCTTGATTTTTGGCGAGCAAATTCTTCTTCAGCTTGGAGGCACTTGTAGTACTTTTTCCAGGCTTCTTGTTCTTGGGAAATCAAAAGAACATTCATGGGTTCAGTCTGTAGCCTTTTTTTCAAACATGCTAGCTCTTCTCTGCTCTTCTGGACATTGTATTGCACAGAGCCATATATTTGCTTATGGAGCCTTTTAAGGGCTTTTTTCACAGCTTGAAGTTTCTCTGCGCGGACAAACATAGGCGCGCCTTGAATATCAAAAGACCATGCTTCAGCCACAACATTCATAAATTCAGGATGTGCAGTACACATGGTTCCAAATTCAAAGGGCTTAGGACCTCCTGAAACAGCATCTTCAGTTTGGATCAGCATAGGGCGCAGATCTGATATACTAGGATTAAGATACTCCACAACACTTGCGGGGAATGACTGCATCCAATCTTCATTGATAAGTGAACGGTCTAACCGAGCAAGTATCCTCTTGGCGCCCTGTTGCTGGTTACACCAAGAGAATCTACTTCCAATTGACTTCATATCCAAGAGACAGCACCTATCAATACATGCATTGAAATCTCTGAGAAGAGACTGAGTGATCCTTTTCCCCCCTATCCTCCGGATATAGGACAAGATTGAAGTCTCCAGCAACAAGCCACGGGCCCTGAACAGTGCTGGCAATATGCTCAAGTCTGCTCCATAAGTACTGTCTATCCACTGCCAAATTCAAAGCATATATAGCAGTCAAATCAAATGAAGGGCTATCTTATCTGTTCCTTTAATGTGCAAAAGCGGCTCTGTTTCGTCTAATTGGTGAAGATCAACCACTCGGGTGTCCAAAAAGACCCAAAAACGCAAGCGCCTCTACTTCGTAGTTGTCCGTACGACGACTGCGCCTTACGTTTGAAAAGCTTGCGACTTCCGCCACTTAGCCTCCGTCCGCGTCTTTGAAGAAAGCTATCGTATCCGCGCAACTTCGTAGTAGTGGCCTCACTTAGTTAAATTGGATACTAAGTGGTTTCTTCCTTACTTAGCCAAATCCCGGCTACTTTCCTATCGTATCACCCACTTCAATCAATCTGGCCTTCGTCACTTGGTCAATCTGAAACCAAGCCCGCGTTGTACTTATCGAGCTCTACCAGTCTGACCCAATCATTCATCCGGGCCTCCCCAGACTCACTTGACCTTCCAACCACGAAACCCGAACTCGACGCTCGTGACACAGTCTCCCACTTAGCTACTGAGGAATGCCGACTACAAAGTTGACATCAGCCGCGGAGCGGCCTCCCCGGTTTCAGAAACAGTCACCGGAACTATGCCTATTCCCTGCTGCGATACCGAGGCTGGTTTGGCATCCAAAAAAACCCCGGCTCCGTTGCATCATTCGTGATCCTCCGCGAATATTTGCCTGCCATGAAGGAGAATCGATCTAAAACCACCAGCTGTCATGACCCGACTGGGTCTTTGGTAGTCCAAACACTCAATCCATAGAGATGCCTTCCCAAGGTCTCTTCAGTACGGGTACGGGCTTATACACTCCTCTTGCCACCTTTTTCTTCCTGACAAAGACGACACGACTAAGAAAATCTTTCAACGTCCCGGGCCAATAGTAGTTCTCCGCCCCCAATTGATACGTTTTGTCTTGGTTCCCCGCTCCGCCCTCTAACTCCTTAACTTCAATGGGGTCTCTCGTAAAGACCCTTTCGGTATGCAGGTTTCAAAAATAGAACAAGTCATCCATTCTAATCTAAAGTAGTCCACTACTTCGATCTCCCCGGGTTCCCGCTCAACCTCCATGCCTCGCCAAAGTCCTCTAATTCTCCTCCGAACTTTCTTTACTTAGGTGAAGCCAAATGAGTTAACCTTCGAGGAAGTCAACTTCACCCTGTGTTGATCGTGCCGATCCTTATTTTGATGCTGTGAGCTGTGTAGCTGCGCCTCAACCTCCTGATGCACCTTTCTTCTTTTCTCTAGAAAGATTTGAGCTCGTGCCTGCTCCCCCTCTTCTTTCCCAGTCCTTGGCTCATCACCAACAGAACAGGTCAAAGGGACTCTGCGGTAAATAGCCCAAACATACCTCTAAAGGTGATTTCTGAGTGGAACTGTGAATCGCCCGATTTCATGCAAACTGGAGAGATGGCAAACTCTCATCCCAAGTTTGTGGATGCTTGGAATTATAGCCCCGAAGACTGACCAAAGCGAGAGGGGTTGAATACCTTGACGGCAGTTTATTGCCAAGCGATTTCCTATGATATTATGATTATGGATAAGGATTGGAGTTAGATTCCTTCTGTCACCTTCTCTTCCTTCGCTTTTTCAGGCTTTGAATTTGAGTTTCCAGCCAGTTGAAATATGAAATCAAAAGCACGCCTGGGCCTGGGGTAAGCCCCTCCAGAGTAAGGCCAGTCGTAATAGAATCCCTTCTACCGGAAAGAGTGAGTTCCAGAAATCGAGTTGAGGAGGAGTACTTTATAGGTTGTAGCAGTATCAATTGTAAGAATAACACAGGGGTAGGCCTATACAGTCTCTCTTGTCCCGGTCCTTCCATGTTCGGTTTCGAAAAAATCTTTTCCATCATGTTCCAGTGCTTATGCCTGCGATCCAGTGCCAGTAGTATATTATGCCTAAGGAGTAGAGTAGATGGAGTATCTATACAGAAGCGGCCTTTCTTTTCCTCTTACACAAAGAAAGGGCTTAGTGCAGTCCAGTTCCTAGCCAGTGTGAAGTTTTTTATAAGAGCAGTCCTACTTTAAGAGCCAGTGCGAGTTCCCTTTCAGCTCTATCTTTGAAGCCAGAGGTTTCGAAGTCCCTCTTTCTATCTTTCCAGTTATTTCGTACCTAGTGGAATATATGGATAATCCCCAAAAGCTATAAATGATGAATGGGAGTTGTATAAAAAAGAGCCGTTACTTGTTGAAGTGCTTATGTCTTATCCTTCACTGGAGAGATTGAATTTGATTTATTACCTGCCTTCAAGTGTGGGGCTACTATGAAAGAAAAAAAGGCTATCTTCCCAATAGGCTGTGGGGGAATACTCTATTGGGCTTTCCCTGTTTTGAGGACTTATATCATCATATGGTTTTTGAAATACCTGAATTTCATTCTCTGCTAGGTCTAACGATGACGATGAGAGAGTACACCCGAAGTATACGAGCAAATAGTCATTTTCCCACTTTATTTTGGAAAGTTGGATCCTCCCCCTGAAAATGGATTTTCTGAGAATTCGAGTTTCCGGAAAAGCAAGTTCCCAGGCAGCTTCACTATACGCTACTTGCAGCTAATGGGAATTTCCCTCTTCATGCTGAACTATAATGACGCGACTTACAGCCTGCCTCGTGGGAATTCTGTTCCATCTCGTAAACCAGAAAAGCCCCTACAGTTCTGGTATATAGTCTTTCTGCTTGCGATTCAAGAAAATCATAAACCTCACCAGTTGGAGTTGCTTCGGAATTCCCTGAGGTTTGAGTAGCCGTTTGAGTTTCGAGTCATGCACTTCTAAGCGATCCAGACGGGGACAGCCCATATATGCATTCTACTAGCTCAGTTCCTCCAGTTTCAGGTAAGTCTCTGTTTCTGTCGTTCAAGTCAAGTAACAGAATCCCTTAAGTTCAATCACTTTGCCCTTGAGTTGCATTGTTCATTCTCTTACCTGCGGTTGGAGTTCTAGTGCTTGAGATTCATTCCTTCTTTTTTTTGGGTTCCAGCCGAGCTAGTATCATTCTCATTACCTACCAAGAGCAAGCCAGTTTCGTTAATGCCTGATAGTGTGAAAGCCTTTACAGCTGTTTGATTTCCGCTAGCATGATTTTCCAGAGCTTTATTACCCCTATTTAGAAAAATAGCCCTCAATAACTGGTTCGGGGGGTGATAGAGGTCTAAGACACTAATTGATAGATGGATTTCCCTTAATGAGGAATAGTCTCATATGGGTTTGAAGGACTCCTTCTCATAGGGACCAGATAAGTGAGTTGGAAAGCCAGTAAGAGGAACTCTTTCTTTCTCTGGTGGGGCTAACAATATTCGAGCGAATTCCATCAAGTGCAAGCTATTCAGTCAAGCCAGTTGGAGTAGTTGAGAGCTCCACAATCGAAGCATATTGATTCCTTGAGGAATTCGAAGTCGGGATGCTAGATAAAAGGCTTGAGGTAAAAGATCACCTCAATGCTCTCTTTTCGATTGACGACCACTCGTCGGTGGTCGAATATAGACAAGAGCATCCGGGCCCAACAAGTCGTCTTGATGAGGACTGAAGGTTTTTCTATCAAGAGCAAATCGCTCAAGAAATGGAAACCTGGGATCGCTACGCCCCGGACTTTCGGGAAAGGTCTCGACGTAGACTATTATATTAACAATATACTAACGGATGACCTTAACTCTGCAACTTATCGAGCATTCAAAAAAGAAGTGCTCAATGAGGTAGAGTGAAAGATTCGCCAGAAGCGACTCAAGGAACTAACAAAAAAACACATAGTATCCACCCTTGTGGATGAGTGGTGGGATACATAAACGGCCATAGATATTATTATATAGTCTTTTTTTCTTTTTTCGGTATGCCGCTCCGCGAGCAAGGAGCGCCGCGAGCAGAGCGAGAGAACGAAGTGGGCTGTGGTGATGTCAGAATTTGCACCTATTTGTATCTATTTAGTGATCAGTCCGCTAGTTTCTTTGATCCCACTCGGTCTTCCTTTTCCATTTGCTTCCAATAGTTCGACCTATCCAGAAAAATTGTCGGCCCACGAATGTGGTTCCGATCCCTCCGGTGATGCCAGAAGTCGTTTCGATATACGATTTTATCTGGTTTCTATTTTATTTATTATCCCTGATCCGGAAGTCACCTTTTCTTTTCCTTGGGCAGTACCTCCCAACAAGATTGATCCGTTTGGATCTTGGTCCATGATGGCCTTTTTATTGATTTTGACGATTGGATCTCTCTATGAATGGAAAAGGGGTGCTTCGGATCGGGAGTAACCACTAGTGAAAGGGCAAAGGGGGGAAGGACAAAGGAAAGAGCGATGCCTACATTAAATCAATTGATTCGTCATGGTAGAGAAGAAAAACGGCGCACGGACCGTACTCGAGCTTCGGATCAATGTCCCCAGAAGCAAGGAGTACGCCCGCGTGTTCCGACGAGAAGACCGAAAAAACCAAATTCAGCTCCACGTAAGATAGCCAAAGTACGGTTGAGCAATCGACATGATATATTTGCTCACATTCCAGGCGAAGGTCATAATTCGCAGGAACATCCTTTAGTCTTAATCAGAGGAGGTAGAGTGAAAGATTCGCCAGGTGTGAAATCCCATTGTATTCGAGGAGTCAAGGATTTGCTGGGAATTCCGGATCGAAGAAGGGGAAGATCTAAATATGGTGCGGAAAGACCCAAATCGATATGAATGGAAGATGCCTCTGGAACGTCGTTTTTTATCGGTCAGTCGGGGGATTCCTAACTCATCGCTTTTTGATGGAACAACAACCCAAATTCATTGTATCAGAGATAATGAATGGGTCCTACCTAAAAGTATCCGCCTTTGCACCCTCTTCTATTTCAATAAGTTGGCACAAACAGGGTCATCCCTGTGGTGGGGGAGTTCGTCACTCCCCGGCGTACCTGTGCTTAGTAATCAGTGTGTTGGTGAAAGGCACTCTTATGCTCCAGAGGCACCCGAACGGGTCTTTTTTTAGGTTAAACCTTACCTCGACTTACCGCTCCGTGGGGTAAGTAGGGAATGCTCGACTACTTGGTTCACGACCAATCCCCTCTCCCTATGGTCGAGTGATTTCATACCTCTCCCTATGGTCGAGTGATTTCATACCTCTCCCTATGGTCGAGTGATTTCATACCTCTCCCTATGGTCGAGTGATTTCATACCTCTCCCTATGGTCGAGTGATTTCATACCTCTCCTCGGCTCACTTCACTACCTTTAGAGAAAACAGTTCCAGCGGAAGACGAAGAAGACTCTCGGATGGCACTTGCTTTCCTAACTGTAACGGGATCTGATTCTTTATAATAGTTACCACCTCTTCTTCACATAAAACCATTCGTTCAGAGTCGACGCAGATAGGCCCCTCCCCAAGACAAGCTTGCCTACTTGCGGATTCTCTCCATCTAGGAAAGAAAGCCTTAATGCTGCGCCCTTCCTTTCGGGCCCTTTCCATGGCAAACACAATCTTTGCACTTAACGCTATGAAAGGCTCTACGCAACTACTTTGTTGTACCCGAGCCACCTTTTCAGTATATTGGGTTGCCTGGTTTTTACGAGAACCAAGGAACATCACCATATCGTCATAGTTTCCCAGCATAAGTTTGATATACGAATCAACAGTAGCATTGATTTTACGCATCATCTACGTCAAATTCATTTGATATCCTCTTATCCCCTTGATGTGAGTTAAGGATTGGGATTGAGCGGCGGGCACCTAGACCAATTTATCGACAACCATACCCACCCAGCCGGGAATTTCCATTTCCCGGGGGATACAAAATCCCAGATTTGACTTGATTTTCTGGGGAGGACGGTCGGTCTACTGTCGAGCATATTGCAAGGTTGACTTTGCAATGTACTGAGACAGCGTCAAACGACTTTATCAAACTCCGGCAGTTTCTTCATTCGTTAACTGGGAGTGCGTTTGGCTGGTACTTAAATTAAAGGTTGCCGCCTAATTCTATTTGAACCTGGCAAGAGGGAGGAGAAATTCCACCAACAGTTTGATTTTATAGGACTGAGCCCGAAATGACGGTGGCTGACTTGTCTAAGATTAAGCAGATGCCTGACGAAACCGCTGAACAGTACCTCAGTCGGGTTAAAAGGTATAGAAACCGATGTCAAACTCACTTGCCGGAGTGGGAATTTGTTAATGTCGCTCAGAATGGGCTGAGCATGGAATTAAGAAAGAAATTGGACGGCATGAAGTTCATGGACCTAGTGGAACTTTCCTATAGGGCCGTGAGCTATGAGGCCCTTATAAGGGAGGAAAACAAAAGACATACCTCATCACAAGGAACCTATTACTACGATCCTAACCTAACTATGAAGTGGATTTGAATGTTGCAGAGGTCGCAGCATCTAAGCCAGTATCTGGGCCAGTTGGCTTCGTCGACTCAGCAATTTCAGTGGTTGATCTGGAACTGAAACTACCTCAGTTGCCCTACGGTAAACTATCCTGGATCAGTAGCATTGGATCGGGAATGTGGCCATTTCACTATTTGACATTGATCCACAGCAGATAGAGACTCTTCGACTAAGACATTGCCTTTTTATAAAAAGACTGTTCACATTTCACCGGCCAGGTTCGAGACTCTCTTCCCTTCGTCAACATAGTTCAATTGGGAAAAACCAAATTCATTGAATTGCTTTCGGAGTAGGGGCCGTAAACGCTAAAGGATATAGAGGTACCATTCGAGAGTGACTTGTTGGGTCTATATCTTATCGGCAAGCAAAGGGAAATCAAGGAAGTCCACTATAGGAGGCAGAATCATCCCTTGGACCAGGCTGAAGATGCGTCTACCAGCGCAGGATTAAGATAAGCTAGCTCATTCCTTTATCGGGAAGCTCGGCTCGGTTCAAGGAGAAGGGAATGGCTTTTTTCTCCAGCTGCTAGCCTTCCCCTCTCCCGCTGGTCGAGTCATTTTATACCTCTCCTTTCAGTCGAGTGCATACCTCTTCTTTAATGGTTGACCAGGCACTGAAGGAGATGTTTCGATCATCAGTGTTCACCCTCCCTTCTCGTTGTGGTATGGATATAAGGGAAGAGCCCGTGCTTGGCCCCTATCCAGTAATCCGTGTAATAGCAATCAAAGACCCACTCCAACCTCAAATTCTTCGTTTTAAGGCCGATGGAATCCGGGTCATACCATGTGGGGATATCATATCCGTATACTGATATTTACCTTTTTTGACATAGCGTGGAATGTGCGAGATCAATCGAGAAAGATATTGTAATGGTAGTATGTGCGATTGGTCAGTCAGACGAGGAAGACCAAATCCAATAACCGACATCCGAAATGCGTGGGAATTAATATGTACCGAACTTTGGTTTTTAAAACGAAGTGTTGCTATCAAGCCAATCACATAGAACTGAAAAGGTTCCTCCCTGACTCCTGACTTTAAAGGTACTGACAGAAAGACGAGTGAACGCTTGAATAAGAGATTCAAAGAAAACTGGAAGAAGATAGGAGTCACTCAATTGGGGAACGCATCCCTTCTCTATTGGTTAGATCCCCGGCACTGGCTACTGCACCCGTGTGGTCTCGGTTATCCGGTACTGAATTTCGATTATAGATAATGGCTAGGCTTTTCGTTGAATGATCATATAGCTTAGCACCAAAACAAAAAAAGTCATTTTGAACTCAATAAGGGATTGTTGGAGGTGGGGTAGTGTAGTGGCCTAAGCCCGAGATTGTTGCCTATGATGATACAGTATCTGTGACCTTTCTTCCTTAGAAGCCAAAACTTTTTATGGAAATCGTTCACTTCGCTGGATTGCGTATTGATTTAGCCTGTTATCTATTAGAGGACTGCCTTAGAGGATTGCCCCGCGTCTTGGAAGTTAGAAGATCTTAATAAACTGACATAACGAGTGGCTAACCAAGGGGAGGTGGTCTTCAATTCCATTCTATATTCAACGCCTCCATTTTCAGATTACCAGGAAGGTGGCCTGATATTGACTGAATTTAGTACTTTATTTATATAGGTATATAAGTATATAAAGAGGAGTGAACGGCAGGCTAGCCCCTTCTACTTACTGGAAGGGCTCCTATATTAGATCAGATGCAAGCAACCGAAGTCTCATATGCAAGAAAGCATAACTTATGGTATTGGTAAGGTGCCTTCATATTTCTTTAGAACTGTCTTCAAGAGGAGTTCAAGGCTGGCAGTAGCATAGGGGTGGAATAGCCTTTTCACTGTGTACATTAGGAGGTTCCCCCTTCAAGAGCTCTGCTAGTTTACCTAAGTTATAGAGTGAGCGTTTAGTACAGGACAGATAGAAGTATGCCCTACTAGAGTAAGGAATGAATAGATCAACCATTAGCAGGCGTAATCAGTTAATCGATAGATCTCTGCCCTTTCTAACTGTACTACTTGCTGGTAGCATTCCGTGAGTTAAGGACTCGCTCATCTTCTTGAATATCTCCCTTGCTTCCCTTACCTGTCCATTCCTTCCGTGAGTTCATGATTCGCTCTCAATCTCAATGGCTTTCTTTCTGTCGTCATAAGGTGTAGTAAGAAGCCAGCCCTGTTCAAGCTCTCGTCTAGATTACGATAGGTCAATTAAAATGCGATAATGGGCCTTTCTTTCTTTTGCACCTATGCACCTGTCTCAATTGGTCTGTCCACGAATACTTGTTCCCTTCCCCTCTGAAATCGTTATCCCTGCCTGTAGCACATCTCCTTCCCTCGCTTTATCGGTTTAAAGAAGATTCAACTTATGAGTTAGGAACTTCCCTAAGGGGAAATCCTATGAGCTAAGAGCAGCAGCGCAGGGAGGGAGGCTCCAATTTATAGGAGCCGACTGACCGGAGCGAATCTAAGAACGATTACTGGTTTATTAAATCTCTTTCCTATCTTTCACTCTAAATATAAGGAAAAGTGGCATCCGAAGGTGGATACTGTTAGGCAATCAGAAAAAGGTAAGAGAAAATCAATTTCAAGATAAATGAGGAAAGGGAAAGAGCAACGTAATGACAATACTTCTGAGGTAGGATGTCCGAGAATCTGCTCGCCTAGGAGTTCGGAGCCGCTTAGCAAGGAAACGAACGTCACAAGCGGGAAGACAAGGTGCGTAGCGGGAAGGGACTAGAATGAATGACTAGTAGTCCTATAATGATAGGTAGGGCATTTTCTTTAAGCTGAAGGCCTCGGGTCAGAGAAGTGAGTCTTGAAAAATGATAAGTGATCTTTCTTTAAAGTCAGCTAATGAAACCAACCTTGCCGACAGATTATAGATCAGGTACTAGAGGAAAATCTCATTCTATCGATAGCTAATGAAGCTAGTGGGAAGCCAATGAACAGACGATATCCGTCCACTGCTAGAGGTGTATCAACTAGATCTATGATCAAGAAGAGCACGGTGATCTTTCTTCTCTTAATCCTAAAAGAGTTGCATTATATGGAATATAAGAGGTATTGCTAATGAGACCTCATTAGGAAGGCTTAAATTCCTTTCATAAGATAAGGCGCAAGTTTTGGTTATTATTGAACCAATGATAGATGCCTCTCGTGCGGATTCTTTAGAAGGAAGGACCGAGCGTAGACTTCACGAACATCGGAGCACGTTCCTACACGATGTGAAGAGACAACCAGTCAAGACAAGGAGTCGATTCCGTACTCGATCTCCTCCTTCACTTTAGCAGTCAGCTCTGGGGTCATCCTTCTCGGCGGTTGCTTGTAGGGCTTATTCCTTGGTAGCCGATGTTCGACAAAAGATCGATCTAACCCCGGCATCTCGTGATAGTCCCGCGCGAAGCAATCTGTGAATTCTTTGAGTAACTCAATCGTAAAGCGCCTTGATATCTTAGGCTCTAGCAATGCACTGATGTATGTTGGCCGTGGGTCTTCTGGCGTCCCAAGATTCACCTCGATCAGGGATCCTGGACTTCTGCTTTTAGATCGTCCAGTTTAGCAGGAGCCGTTTGTAAGTCGGCCTCAGAGATGCCATCGGTCGCTATTTCCATACCCTCGATTTCTTTTCGACCATTGAGATTTTGATTAATTATTTGACTCGTAGGTATAGCCAGGCCTTCCTGATGGCGGCCTCGGCCACTTCTATTCTTTGCTTCTCTTTATCCATCATTCTTCATCTCCTTCGGACCCTTCGGACCCGGTTGGAACGATGGCGCGGTTTTGGTTATCAACTAGCCGAAAGATGTACTGATCGGCCATTGACGATTCAGGCGTAGACGTGACTCCCGTCGGCCGTCCAAACTTGTCTCGGCCGACGAATCTTAGTGGACCTATCTCTGATCTATAAAGAGTTGCTTCAGCAGCATTCGAGTCGAAAGAGTACGGCCGCCTTCACTATTTCTACTGACCTTCCAAAAGACGAGAAAGTGGTTAAGTTATGAGGGTACACACCAGTTTACGTGTATCCAGTCCCTGCCCAGCAGGGCATTGTAGGTTGATTGAGCATCAACCAAAAAGAACGCGGTCAGTGCCACTCGGGTTCCTACGGTCAATTCTACCGGCAGAACTCCCAGCGCTGGAGTTGATCCGCCGTTGAATCCGTTTATGACCACCTCTGTCTGAACTAATTCTTCAGGCTGTAGCCCCCAGGCTACTCGTTTTTATTCAATTATTAAATGAAACATTTGATGGAGATTTGTAGCATCATTCAAGTAAATACAGATTGAGATCGTAGAAACATGAGCTTGTGATATAGCTACACCTAATTCCGGACCGGTTAATGCAATAACTATAAATAAAGGACCAGGATCTCCTATGAAATACAAAAGATTTTTCATATATAGCATAGTCCAAGCAAACCCACTTAAAATCTTTACTGAACTATGACCGGCCATCATATTAGCAAATAAACGTATTCCTAAGCTTAATGCACGAAAACAATGAGGGATTAGCTCAAGGAGTACTAAAAAAGGTGCTAACGGCAGTGGGACTCCTGCGGGTAATGAAAAGCTTAAAAAATGAAGCCCATTTCTTTGAAATCCAACTATAGTAATGCCTATGAAAATAGAAAATGAGAGAGCCAAAGTAATGAGAAAATGACTTGTCACTGTGAAGCTATAGGGTATCATACCCTGGGGATTACGAAATAACGAAAAAGTAAAAGTGACCGAGATGCGAGGGGAAAACTTTTGTTTAACATTTCCTGAAAGACCACCTATTTGTTCGTTTACCGGGTTCAGCACGAAATCATGAATAAGCTCTACCAAGGATTGCCAAGCATTTGGCACTGACTTTCCCCCTCCCTTTTTCGTAACAAAATAAAGCAGAAGTAAGACCAAACTGAGAGTTAGCAGCATAGACAAGGATGGATTTGTGAATGAGAAATATAAGTTTCCCACCTTCATCAGAATCAATGGGTTAATGGCAAATTGGTCAAGTGGGCTGTTGTGTGTAATCCGTAAATACTCCTCATTTTCATGTAGTATTTCGCGAGAAAATTGACTCTGTCTCTCCTCGAATAGAACAAAAGGTACAGAAAATCTGAAAGAAATCGTGTGTACTACGGATTCCCCAAGTCCTCGATTTCTTTCACTATTGGGGCAAAAAACTTACTGGTTTCGCGCTTGGCGCGAAGATCGGTTAAAATATGGCCGAGTTTGCGATTCCGGTATGCAGGGTCCAAATCCTCCATAGCCTGCGTAAAATGTATCTCTACAGCAGATCTAATGGTTTCCATCGGAATGCCCAAGAGATTGCCCATCACCCGGGCAATCTCCTCTTGTTTGATAAGGGCGTTTCGGTAACTTTTTTCAAGATAGACATCGGCCCGCAACTCTTGAATAAAATCCCTTTGAGCGCTACCCCGTCCTTCAGCTTCAGAAGGACCTGGCTGCGGCCTTTGGTCCGGCACTGGAATGCTGTCATGGGCCCCCCCTCTCAGGAAGGGCGCTACTGCCCTCATCAGGTCATTCTCCCCCTCCTCGGGAACGAGAAGAGGAGCTGGACCAGGTGAGTAGGGATGCAGCTCCATGGACTGCTCGTTGGGCATTTCCGCACCCCCGCCGGGGCCGCTCTCCTCGTTTCCCGCACATTCCACCGACACAAAAATGGGAGAAAAAAGCGGGGGGAGCCCCAGAAAAACAAGAAAGAGATTTAGCAGATACAATCACACCGCCATCAAGAGAGACACGACCTATAGCCCAGCATCAAACAGATGAAAACGCAGCAATGAAATTGTTGATTTATTGACTCGTGAAAGCAAGGGTGCGCAGCAGAGGAAGACAAGAGTTAATAATTGTGTATATGAGTAAGGGGGGTTGAATGCGAAAACTAAGGACAGTTTAATACCCGTACGGTGAGCCGTTTTTCTCCTATTTATCCTATCTTCTTGAAAGCTCTACTTTAGTCGTTTATGTACCCTTACCCGTAGTTGCCTTAACTTAGAAACACTACTACCCCAGTGGTAGTTAAAGGCTATTTGGTGCCTCATGAGAGACAGGAGCTTCCAGTTAGTGCTGTTAATTAAGAAGACTGACATTCTCGTTGTCTCTTTCAAAGTGTAACCTGAGAAGGCGAAGATGAAGGGAAATCCACCTCTCAGAGGCGGCCTACGAAATCGATGTTGAACATCGTCCATGGGTGATTGCTCTTTCAGACCCTTCGGGCTCTTCGCCTATCGGCTCAGCGTTTACGCCCGTTCGCTGCTACGCAGCTCACCTCTAAAGACCGTCCCCCCGTGCAGTTCTACTATAAACCTCGCTATACTTGGTTTACTCAGTAAAGCTCTTCGCCTATCGGTTCACCCCGCACCTATCTATATACTATATTTCCTGATGGATGTTGAGCGTGGGCACTTTGCCTTTCTCTCCTTTTCCGCTCGAGTTCGAAGAGCGCAGTAATGTGCTTTCGGGTCTATACCCATTATCTCTTGTATCAGCTTTTCCTTGATTGATCAGTTCTTTTCTTCTCTTTGGTTAGGATTTACAGTCTTCCTCTCTTTCGACGTAAGCTTTTGGTAAGCAATCTCTCTGAGGATCAACTATCAAATTGGATGCACGATAACCTAATTTCAACTTGAGAAAGAAAGAAGTCTTCCAACAACAGAGTCAATAGCAGCTGAGTCGTAAATCGTTGAGCCGCCCTATAAAGTCAAGTGTTGTAGCAGCCTTTATTGCGACAGGACAGAGTGAGCTGGAAACTTTGATTGCAAAGGCAAAGCCCGCATCAACTAAGCGACGATCCCATAGTGGTTTGGTAATCAGATGCTCTTTCATTGCCTTCCCCTCTTTTTCTTGGATGAGAAGACAGAGACCGACTCGACTTCCAATGCCTGTGTGGATTGATATTTTCTTCAAGAGGAATGGCGCAGTTCGGAAAGCTTTCCTACATCTGATGTAGCTATTCGGTATCGCCTATTCCTTTCAGCTACTTCTCAACATCGTACCCTATCCAACTAGGTTGAGCACAGACCAGGGGAAAACAAATATTGTATAGAAAGGGAAGTTCCCGGACTTGCTACTAGCTATACTCAGTATACTTAGTAAAGGCCTAACTCTCTCGTCAATGATACATTGTTGGTATTTTCCCGGGGGTTGCAATGACTTTTCCTTTCGTATCGCCGTGAGGGAACATCTCTTTTTCTTCGCCGCTACCTATACTCAGTATACCCAGTAAAGTCACCTCATAAAGACCCTTCCGTCCCCTCGTCATCCTCTTCGCCGATGTTCATAAGATGAACTCGGATTTACCTTCATCTTCGCCGCTTAACGACTCTTCTGAAACTACTACTCACCAGTATCCCGTACTCTCCTCACCTCTTCGCCCCTTACTTGTATGTATTGTACAATCTTGACTCAACGAAAGACCTTAGTTCTTCGTCGCTATGAGAATCGGGTTTTTTCTTCTTTGCCAGAATACAGTCAAAAAGAAAAGAGAGAAAGGGAATACTTTTTTTCTGGCTGCTACTTACTTAATCTAAGGAAAGCTTCCCTTAGGATCGCTATTAGCGTTCCATAATGACTGTTAGTTAAGATTTTCAGTTTTTCGAAGCTGGCATGACTGGTTGTTCAGGAAGTGACGTTTTCCAACGGTTTCGTGAGTGTGACATTGGCATCTTCAGAAAGAAAGAACTATTGAGCGAGAATCTTTCAGTATTTCGGACAGACATTGAGAATGTCAACATTTTTGAAGCTAATGTGATTCTGAGAATCAAGATTGTCAGACAGAAGGACGGGTTAACCTTTTTTTGCCCGGTCGAGTTCAATTGAAAAGATTCTCAAGAAGCTTAATCACTTTTAGTGTGCGCCTGCTCCAACTCAGCTAGGGACCCGATGGGTTCCAGTAGTTTAAGAAGAGTTGTTTTTTTTGAGGGAAAACATGAAATTCATTGCAATTAACTTACGGTACAAATTGACAAATCAAATCTGGTTTCTATCCAAACAAGAAAACTGTCTAAAGACAAGGCATGCTTTGCTAATTCATGCGCTATTATCTTTCCACCTCTCCTGACATGTGAGAATAGGCAGGCTCTAAACTGTAGCTTCAAATTCCTAGCTTCCGGTTCGTAACCACTGAGAAATCATCATCTGTACTGTTCAGTTTCTGAACTGCCCCAATAGCATCACCCTCCACTACAATATCTCGGAATCCCATTTCGGCTGCCCATGTGAGTGCTCTGACCGCAGCTTTCATTTCCACTACATATGGATCAGATACATTTGTGACTTTTGCTGCCATGCAACCAAGCAAGTATCCATGATCATCTCTTGCTACGATGCCTATCCCACCTATTCTGCTTTCACCTTTACCATCAAAATTGACTTTAACTGTACCTGCTTTTGGGGGGGACCAGGCAACCTGTTGGTCGCTAATCTCCTTTCTTATATCGACATTGGCCTGTTGGAACTCCTGAATGTAAGACCTGATGAAATGCACAGTGCTCTGAGGGTCTATCTTCTTGTCTCCATGAAGCTCTGTATTTCGATTTTTCCACACCGCCCAAGCTGTTACAAGCGAAGTGTCGAACCAGTTATTGATTTCTTTCTCTTCCCCGGCCATCGGCGAGGTCCTCATTTGTGTTGTTTAAACCCATCAAATCCCAGACAACCTTAGCCGAGTGACACTCCCTCAAAGCGTGCTCCTGTGTTTCCTCTTCCTCCCCACATCTTGAGCATTAAGTGTCTACCAAGCGAGAAAACGGAAAGCGCGCTAGCGCGCCCTTTATTAGTCAACCTTTCGAGCCTCCGCTTGCTCCTTGCCAAATTGCTTTTTACAGGGAGAATATTATGGAGCAAATATTTTCACTTTATTGGGGACATTAGCATTCCAAATTCTCTTGAAAACAGGTCTGTCAGCAGTCAGGTCCTCTTCATTAGATGTCCCTACTTCATTGCTCTGTTCTTCCATATTAGGGTGGTCCGTGAGAACTCTGTAGCCACTTTTAACCGAATAACTGCCTTGTTTACTGTAGTGCCATACCAGTCGGTCCTCTGTACATCTGTACAACCGTTTCCTAAAGGGATCTCCAGAATAGCTTCCCTTTCGCCATTCTCAAAATTCTCTGCCCCCTCATCCCATTGCTTTGTTTCATCATCAATAAGTGCACTGACTGTATCATTCTCATCAAGATCACCAATTCGGGATTGAGGTCTTGTCAGAGCCAGGGACCCAATTGCTCTTCCATATCAGGATTTTTCTGCCATTCCAACTCTCCACCGAATACCATTGCGCAGCAGACCGCTAGCTTGCCAGATGCTTCTCCATGTTAGCGGCGGAGCATTGCCGAGATCGGACTCAAGAAATGATTTATAGGGGAAATCTTTGGCTTTCAAAACTCGATAAGCAAGTGTAGGAGCTTCAATGGCAAACCGCCATCCTTGTTTCGCCAAAAGCGCGATGTTGAACTGAACCATATTTCTGAACCCGAGCCCTCCACTTGCCTTAGGCCGACAAAGTTTTTCCCAGCAAAGCCAGCTAACACCACGGCTTTTGGAACTATGGCACCACCAAAATGATCTCAGCAAACTTTTTCTTTCCTGACAAAGAGACTTAGGCAACAGGAAACAATTCATAGCATAGTTGGGTATTGCTTGGAGGACAGATCGCGTCATTACCTCGCCCTTGGGATAGAACTTGACTACTCCAACTTTGGATCCTGGCATCAATTCTGCTCTTTATCGACTGAAAGGCCTGCTTGTGATTTCGACCGACCATGAGTATATATAATACCCCCAAATATCTCTCAATACTCGTTGAAGCTCCAATGCCGAAAATACCTTCCACCATCCCCTTTTGCTCATCTGCGGTGTTCCCGCTAAAATCAAGTGCTGATTTGTCGAAATTCACCTTCTGACCCGAGCCTTCTTCATAACTCTGTAGCATGCTCATCACCTCCTCGCATTCCGTCTTGTTTGCTTTTCCGAAAAGCAGACTGTCATCCGCAAAGAAAAGGTGATTAACTCTGGGCCCATTCCGACTTGCTCTTACACCATTCAACAGACCATCCCTTTGTTTCTTTGACAAAACTGATAGATGAGCCGATCTTCTTCTTTTGAACCGAGTGGGAAGGACTAGTAAATAGAGAATCAGACCCCTGAAACGAAACCAACACAATAGTGGACCATCCTCTGTATAGAATAGGAAAATAGGGGCAATGGCACTTCGACTGTAATCAGAGGCCGAGGGAATGTGTAATTGCTTTTGGAAAACGGAAAGTCAGAAGAGGTATCCAATGTTGATTTTCTTTGTACCTGAAAAGAACCTACTCTCGATGAGAAGAGCCTTGACTTTCTATTAGATTAGTCAAGCGCTAGCGCGCTCTTTCTAGCAGCTTTCTTCAAAGCTTGACTAATAGGGCTTTTTTTATAGATTAAGGGGTGGGGCTGCTTCTTAGCGCTCCAGGAAATGAGATTCCGCCCAAGAACAAAAGCCCGAGGTAGAGCGTCGGTCGTCAGGGCAGCCTGCCTTTATTTTATAAGAGTAGGGGCAGATAGCTTGGCACCTGGAGATATAGGCGTAGCGCAGGGCAGGATGAACGAGATCAGAATGAAAGAGTATACTTTGTTTGGGTTAGGCGAAGTCCAGAGGTGGAGTGAGATACCTCCATGCCGAGAAAGTCATGCCGAAAGGAAGCCTAGACGCAATAGAGGCCTGAACATTGATCTTTATAGGGATATAGTACGAGCAAAGTCATCATCTCTTACGGCGGGGATTTAGTAAACTATGGTATATGCCCACGCTACGTCTTTTAAACTACCTGGAGACAATACGATAGCTTAACAGTCTCGGGCATCTTCCTTATTCGCATGGATGAAATGCCAGAAGTCAAGGACTTGTCTTTCCCTGTGTTTACTTACCAAACCTTGACGGACTTTGCGTAGGAACTGCTTGTCAAGTAGCACTCTATGTGCCTTCTCATTCAAAGAAAGATTCGAGAAAGGGCTTGATACGAGATTGAAATAGAAGATCCCTTATTCTCTAGTTAATAAAACTAAGAAATGTCATAAGATCGACGTGATCTTCAGTTCTAGGATTGGATCTCTCTTCGTAAGACCTCGTTAAAGGCCTTTACACTCTGTTTATTAAAGCTTGCTTTCTTGCCTTTCTATACTGACCCTGCTTATAGACTTTTCGCTAATGGGCATAGTTTGATCTATAGGTAGGAGAAGGATTCACAGAGGATACTACTTCCTATTGTGAGTTACCTACCTGTTTAAGTAATAGAGGGAACCAAGATCAAGTTTGATAACTTCGAGTAAGGAAGTGAGTCAATACGAAAGAACGTAAGACGTATCTATCCTTCGTCACTGGTCTTTCCACTAAAGCCTATAGACAAGTCGTGCAGTTCATTACCCAGGAATGTATGTATAGTCAGACTTGTATTCCCATTCTTCTCTAATTTAGAATAAGGATTTATAATTATTAGAGAGTAGGAAAGAGGTCATACGTTAGCAAACAATCCAATACATAGCTAAAGAGTGGTCTTATCATGAGAAAGAAGAAAGAGATGAATTAGAAATGTAGAGGACATAGCGACTCTCCATTACTTTGATGGATGTACTGGGTGCGTGGGGAATGGAAAAAGAGAAAACGGAAGTTGGAACAGCATCTTGGAAGCTACATCTCCAAAAAGGAATAGGGATAAAATAACTCCACTTAAAAATAAGTAGAGGGAGTGGAGTGCATTGGGATAAGTATGCAGCTACAATCCCACCATCCTATCGGGTAGCGAGATAAGACAGAAAAAGTCTTATAGATAGAAGGAATCTCCTATTAGGGAAAATCAATCTATCTCTAACTTTACCCAGGTATATTATGGGACAGTATGTAATGTAATAAAACTCCCGGAGAAGAACTAGACAAGATCTTCCCCACTTTCTGCAAAGTAAATAGGAGAACCTTTGATTATAGGTAATCAATCCTATACTATAACTCCTGACGGATAGCCAGCACTCGGAATCCCAACGACATCGCTAGCTTAAAGCGACAAGGCTTACACCTTTTTTCTCACTCCTTCGAGAAAAGTAGTACTAGGTGAGCGACCTTCTCTGTCGTCTTATCGACCCACCTTTCTAGTCCCTTTTACACCTTTATAAGCTAGGGTGTAGGTGCTCTTCAGGAAGCCATGGGCTCACTCGGTGAGAGGCGCTCGAAATACCCACGTCCTGTCGAAGTCTATTCGGAAAGCTGTTAATTCCGTCTTGGGGTGAAAGAAAGCATTCTCAGTAGTTGGGGAACCCCACTTCAAAGAGTAGAGGACAATAATATCTGTTAACAGCCTCACTCAAATATCGTAAGTAACAAGAACTAACAGCATACGTTAACATCGGATATACTACTATTGTTATAAAATATCGTTATTATAATCAATATCATAAGAGAAGTAACACACGAACGTGTACTTTCTTTTTTCTCCTTCTTAAAGCATCTCCTTAGTTCTTATTCTACCGCTTTAGAAGAGTTAGGATTCGAACCTCCGGACCAAAACCCATTGCCGGGAGAGGTAGTTCTACTTATTATGCTATGAGCTGGTATGAAACCTTCTTAGTTTTTGACCCATAGGAAAGAAGTACTACGACAACCGGAATGGCATGAGCGCGGTGCTGCTGAAAGATCTCGCGCGGAATCCCAACTTTCGAATTCTTTCTAAGCCTCTTTAGTGGCATTTCTTTAAGAAATTCCTAACTCCCAACAGCTTCTCCAGCAGCCGCATCTTCTCTTTCTTCTTCCCTAAGCCTAATCCCTAATCAAGCAAAGCCGGACGCTGTCAGGAAAGTGTTCGGGGCGGATTCAATAGCAACTCAACTGGCATCCTTTCCTTCGTCGCTAACACTGGATATGCCGAGGTTATTCCGAACTGGGATTGACTCGCTTAGAAGCGGGGCCGCAGATGCATTGGCCAAAGTATCCGTACCTGTAAAAGCGGAAAGGGTTTATCCTAGGACAAATCCATTTTCTCGATTCTAACTGAGTGCTGACGACCGGCCTCATCGTTGAACAGAAAGCCCTTCTAGTTCATGTGCAGCCTATGCGTTAAAGCCCTTATTCTTTAAAAATGGGCAGGTCAATCAGGTGAATCCCGAACAGCGTCGCATTCGATGCCATCTTCTAGATAACCTCCTTCCCCCTCAGATCAGATGAGGAGGACAGATTTGCTGCTTTATTACTTCTTCTTCCTTGAAGACCTTGCTTTCCCACCTTCTTTAGGCCTTTGAACTTGCTTGAGAGAGGCGATTTTCAAAGTCGGCGAATAAAAAAATGCATGAACAGAGATGGACGGACCCTCTCTCCTCTTCTAGCGAACATATACCTAAACGAACTGGACAAATGGATTACGAACCGAATTGGGACCAATCTCCGATATGCACGCGGTACACGGAGAACCTAACCTTTTGATGCCACTCGAATCGAAGCTGCAAGTTTGCGGAAAGAGCCCGACAGGCGGCCGGTTGGATTTGAAGCTTGAGGTTAAGACCACGAAAGATAAGACGGAGATCTTGGCTTGGGAGTAGAATGGCAGGATTCGATCCATCATTTCCTATTTCTTTCCCTCTTTCTGTAGAGATCTAACTACAAGGTTCAGCAACAGCCGGAGAAGCATAACTTATCCTTCCGGGTCATAAGCTGGGTATTTGGTCGATCGCCTCACTGCATTTCCACAGAATGTGAAGATAGAAATGGTGAAGATCTGTTTAGTGGCCTTTTTCCCAGCATCATAATCATCAGTTGGTAGATAAGAGAGGTCCCGTCAAGGATAGCTTTCACCAAAACTCCTGGAGGGTGCTTCAAAAACAGTAGCTGCACTTGGATAGAGAGAATGATCAGCCTTTGACCCGCACCAGCATCCCCTACAATCAAGTCCATCCGATTCGGTCTCTATACGTATCCCTCTTTTCGTGCTATGTTCTAGTTACGTCATGAGCTCTAGTAAGGATCTCGTGTTTGCTAGTTTCAAGCTCCTCTTTCTTTCCCCTCTCATCTCCACATTTTCTCTAGTACGCATTCAATCTTGAGCATGGAAGTCCCATTTTTGTCTGATAAGGATTTTGATTAGAAGAAGAGAAGTTTATTCAACTAGGGTGAAACCCACTCTACTCTCAGGAAGTACGGTCATAGAACGAGTCCCGAACCCGAATTCAAGCCATTCAAGTATCGGAGAGGTATGAAATGACTCGACTGAAAGGAGAGGTATAAAATCACTCGACCATAGGGAGAGGGAAGGGCAAGCAATGGAGTCTTCTCGGGTGACGGGCTCATTGACGAGGAATGAATGCGTAGCTGTCTGATACCCTTCTCTACGTGATTTGATTTGAAGATAGGCTTTGTTCCACTGATCTACGATATTTGCAGATCCTTCTTAGAAGGCAGGTGCAAAGAAAAGAAATAGGACAGGATAACATAAGCAGTTCGCGTTGACGGCGTTAACGGACGGAATCGGAGAATGAGGAGCCTACAAAACCTTTTAGGGAAGCTCAATGTAAAGGGTGAGCCACTAGTAAGAAAGAAGAGAACATTTTCTCAGGTCTGATTTTGACCCGTCTTCGCCTTCCACCTATATTCAATCAACCAATCCGGGAATGTAGTTCTGAGTGAGGTCTTAGGAAGAATAGTTCCGACTAGGCCAGATTTGACTAAGCCTAGGGGGCTCATCCCTTTGTAAGGAATCAGAGAAGCTGTTAGGCAAAGGATAAGGGGTCATACTCTGACTACGATAAGCACAATGACGCGCGGAAAAGAACTTGACGTTCTTTCACGGATAGCATTTGACGTCCAGTTTTGAAGGCAAAAAGTCACAGACAGCGGAACGGGGTTAACATGTTTGACCGAGTTGACGAGCATAATTAGTTCATACTCTTAAAAAGCATGCAACACGCACTAAAAGCTGTCTTTAAAGACAACAACCCAGGAATTGATTGATTCGAGATCCCGGTTCCCCGGGGAGGAAGCCAGTGTAGGGAAAATCTTTCTACCTCTCTATAGGTCAGCAGAGAAGACTCTTCCTTTTCCGGCCAAGTCCGGTGGAAGTAGAAGGCAATGAAAGGGGTCATAAGTATCCCATTCATTCTCAGTCCCTATGGCCGGTTTCAGACAAATAAGAAGGAGCTGTCTCGATGATACAATAAATGGACGTAGGCGAAAGTAACGTGACGGCATCGGAAGAGTCCAAGTCCTCAATTTCAACTTCTAGCCCAGCCACTTCTAGCGTTGAAGGTGAATGAGTGAAACCACTAGACTAGATGACGGCCAGAGAGATTCTTTCTAGTGGAAGATCGGGATTTTGAACTGGGTTAGGAATCCAATTCTATTTATAGAGGAGAATCCGTCAGACGGATTTCCCTAAAGGTTACGAAGCTTTTTGGGAAGCTAAGGAACTGATTGGCCTAAGGAACGTAGTCTTCGGATTGGACTTCACTGAAGAGATTTTTTGCCCTAGTTTTAGATGTGAAGGAAGAAGAAGAAGAAGGTCTGTGAAAGTCAAGTCTTAAAGAAAGTAGAAAAAAAGTGGGAATGTCTTCTGGTAGCCTTGTAGTGTTCATTTCCGAAGGAGTGAGTCCGTACAGTGAAAAATGTTCCGGAACGATAGCCACTCGCGGAGTTTGGTGTGGTAGCTCAAGCCAAGAGCACCAGAGTTCAAGCACTCGATCATCGGATCGGTGAGGGCTTCAGTAAAAAGAAGCGGAGGATCAAGAGTCATTGCCACTCACTCATCCAAGCAAGAAGCACTAAACGCCCGTCTGTGACCACGAGTTAGACTGCTTAACCAATAAGTGAAGCAGCGGAAAGGGCAAAGTTTCTCACAGAAAGAGGCCTGCGACGGAACTACTCTTCTTTTGAAGGCCGGGTTGGGGAATGGGACAAATAGAGAAGAAAGATAAAGAGGAAAGGTAGAACCTGAGCTCTTCGATTAAGGAGCGAAAAGCCACTCGACTAAATAAAAGGAGAGGTATGCACTCGACTGAAAGGAGAGGAGCGAGGCCTATGAAGAAGCGAATCTGAGGTATGACATAAGATATTGAAAGAGAGGAAAAGTCTCGTAGTCATCACCCGATCTTTAGAGATTAGACAAGAACTGGGCTTTGCTTTCGTCACTATAGTACAAACCCCAGAATTTGCCCTTGTATTAAGGAAATCTTTTTCAATAGTCAATCAAGGCCGAGTCTCACTCCTGTAGGTGGTGTGACCGTAGCTATGGAATCTGGTCCGGCTGGTTAATTGGTCAATTGACCAATCTTAACATTGTCACATTGGTCAACCATCTTGGTCAGTTAATCTTGGGGAGTTTCCATAAGTTAAAGAATGACTAGAAATAGGTCTGACTATAGTGACTGCAGAACTCAGGTTGAATATAGGAATACTTGAGCAAAGAGACGATCTAGCCCTTGATTTCCTTGGTAAGGATGAAGCTCGGGTTCCTAGAGTTGCTTGCTGGAGTGGCTTCTCTGCCGTTGACTGCTAACTATTGAGTCAAGTCAGAGTTCGACTTCGGGTCAGCTAGAGTAGATGAGAGTGGGGGTTTCCGCACCGTATTCAATCTCAATCTCATATAGATATAGATGCGCTTTAAAGCCACTTTCCCTAAGTCGATCAATTTCCATTTTTGACGCGAATGCGAATTGCGTATAGATGAAATTTGATAAAACAGGATTTTCCCGTAGGACATCGAAATCTCGATCACGTGTCAAGGCTTTTGGCTTAAAGCCTGTTTTCGATCGTACCCAGGCACCAGTCACTACAGAAACCAGTGTGGACGAACGAGAAACTACGGTTTACGACCGAGATTCTGCAGTAACCATAATACCAGAAAGACCCCTGACTTATTTTCTTAGGCCTCCGTTTGTTCATTGCTTTGCGATTCAGCTCGGGTTGCCGAGGCGATCGAAGCACAAAAAGCATCTGGTTTGCCCACGGGAGGAAGCGATCAAAAAATCCGTTCTCTTGAAAGAACCCTTACTTCATAAAGGACTTCTGATTCTTAGACTATTTCATTCTTTTCGCCAGGACCATCCTCACTGCCCAAAGTCGGTTCTCGTACTCCCGCCTCTTTCGATCCGTACGCCTACCTAAAGGTGTAGCTCGGCTTCTCTCCCCGGCTTCTTTTTACGATTTCTTGCATTTCACGTAAGTAGGAAGCCTGCCCAGTTCAGCCTTCACCGTTAAGCCCGGTCCCAAGCCCGTATGAAGGAGCATCAATTATAGGAATTCCCTATTGTAATGAGGTCTATACCACTGATAGTTGGAGTCTTAATGAGACCAGGAGTAAGCTAGGATCTTTTGCGCCGGATCCTTCTTTGTCACCGTCTATCCCTTGCTGATTCCTTGGCTATGGTTTGTAAGCTCCCGAGGGTGCAAGCAAAAGAGGAAGCAATGCCTTGCAGCTGATTGCTTTTGCCGCCATCTCTGTTTTCGCTTTTGGAATGGCCTACGCACCACATCTTTGAGACAGTCGTCAGCCTACCACCGACCTAGACGGTAGGCGTAATGTAGTTCGGCACGAAGGAAGGGAGAAGGCCCATCTTTGCTAAAAATAGGCTCTCAAAGCCCCCTTGATTCTTGAAGATAAGATACCATGCTTCGTGGTCCAGGCGCATTTCGTCATAATCAGTTTCGCCTCTGAGAGAGATTTGGGATCGGAAGCTCTTCCACTGAACAGGAGTATCTGTGCACGCATTCACTGATTTCATATAGTGCTAAGCTAAGGATTCCCTTGGTGCTTCCACAACCGAAGAATGAGTAGAAAGAATCGACTGAACACAAAAAGAGATCGACTTCCGCACAATGCGGTTACCAAGCAGTGCGCTATCAGTCCAGTACCATTAGTTCTCCAAGGGTTGTATTTCCATTGATTTTGACTTCACTCATCGATTGGAACTTCACTCGTTTAGGGTACCAGGATCGATAGCAAAGAAAACTACCACTCCAACGTTGCATGCTTTGGAGCCGTACTTTCTTCCTTCTCGAGGAGCTAGAACAGTAGCAGGAGAATCGGGAGGTGAGGAAGAAAAGAGATGTCATTGCCGGTCGAGCTCTCTACATCGATCGCTCATATGTCCATTCCGTTCTGGCTAGCGGAGTAGGGACTGCGCTTTCTGGAATTTCGATAGCAAATTATGACTTTAGTGCCGGCCCTTGGACTTGTTCTCTAGTGTGCGTTTAGTCCCCCAGTGATCGACCTTATTCTCAATTAAAGGGAGAAAATGGTTATCCTCCCTTTAATTTATATGCATAAAGAGTCATTCTTTTTGCCCTTTATTTCAAGAACCCTTGAAACTCCTTGAGTCCTAGCCCATTTTCAGCAGGCATTCCGCAGCTTCCGGAAGAAAATTGGAATAGAATATCCTCTTCCTTTTGTGAAAATACTACTCTTGGAGATGAAGAATGTTGTCTTTTTTTAGCCCTGGCTGATAACACATCGGCATTGGCATCTGTGTCCGGGCGGGTCACAATGGGTCAATTTAGAAAAAGGTATATGCCCACCGTACGTTCAGAGTTTCTGAAGGTCCTTCCTGTGCAACGTCCAGGAGTGTCCACGACAAGCTCACACCAAAGTTCCCCTCAATGTAGTAATTCCTACTACTCAATCTTTTTTCGAGTTGCTCTTACAATAGTGTGCTGGCTTCATTAGTCAGACGATTTGGTATAGTGCCCCATCAATGGCTCCGAGCCGAACTGATTCGATCCGGGAGTCCTCCTGTTGTTAATAGGATGAATCCCTTCTCTACTACAGAATATTGCCTCCCTCCTCCCCACACCATAAAAAATGTCTTATTCTTGCTATTCCTCCGACTCCTTGACAGTCGTCGCCTCTCGTCTTAAGAGTCTATCGCGTTAGCCCCTCCGTTCACTCTCCTGTGCTTATTCTTCGCCCTCAACTAGCGCCTTGGACGCACCCGTAATTAGCCATGCTGTCAGCCAGTGTATTAGTCTCGCGATAGACATGGATGAAAACTGGCTGCCATTTGTCAATGTAGCGCAGCATATCACTCCACCAATAGAGTACCATGGTGGTTGGCGCCGAGTTGAGAGTAGTGCAACTAAAGCAGAGGAGTCCCACTCGACCAGGTCCGGTTTGATACGGAGAGCTTCACATAAATGGAATCCATCGATGACCGCCCGCTTCAAAGGAGGAGCAGAACCCATAGTGATATGCGTAAGCCGCCAAAATCTGGCCACAGTGATTACGGATGGCGCCACCTCCTGCAGACAGTCCAGGATTGCCCTTCACCATCACAGTTGAGTTTCATTTTCCCGATTGGAGGGAGAAGCCATCGAAGACCACCAGGGTTGCTGTCAAAAGCAACGCCTATGATGGTGTGAGAACATCTGCAGATTCTCCGCCAAGAGCGCGACGTAAGCCGGATCATAATATTAAATAGTGATTGTTCCATTTTATTGGTTGTCATTATTTAGTGTTATGGTCTGTCGTCCTTACTCATTATAGTAAAGACGGCGTGGCTATGCGTAACGCCCTACTCTCCTTGTCGGCCACCCGACAGTGACCGTAGGGGGGCGCCTTTGATCCTACCAAAAGGTAATACAAGAAGAAAGGAAGGTGGATTACTCCACCATATCCACCTCGAGTACCCGAGGTAAACACAACAATATAGTTTCCTACCTGCCTCTAGACACACAGACCTACTTTCTTTCTGCTCAGATCCGTGCGTGGAGAGAGGAATCTCTCCCACCCGCGATGTTCTCATGAACACCGCCTGGTGCCAACTCTTCAGTCGTTCCATGGTTGGGACTTAATCATGCTGGTGGAACCACGCAGTACCAGACTCTCTCTCTCGCAACAAGGCTCAGGCTTCGAGGCCTGATTTGGCTATCGCGTTCTCCCCCTTCGCTTCGGCGATCAATACAATACCCTTTTCCCCTCGGCCCTGGTTGATACCTTGGCACGTGCCCCTGTCTGTAAAATAAGAAAAGAAAGCCCGTCTCTATTTGTTCGAAACAAGCATAGAGATGAGGAGTGAGTTAGGGAAGCTTTGTAAATCTCTTCCTTCGGAAATAGAAGGCGCGTAGCGTGGAGAGATAGTTTAAGGAAAGAAACTAGGTAAGGTGTTGCACTGCTGAGGCTTTATACTGATCTTGTGGCTGCTCGTCCCCATGGCTCAGCAGATTTCCTGAGGTGGAAAAAGAGCTCTTTGTTTTTCTTTTTGAATTTGAGATAGATGGTGAAGGTAGAAGATGGCTTCGAAACCGGCTTTTCGAAGCTATTCAAAGAGATTGATTATGGGGTTCTTTGGAGGAAGCTTACAGGAGATCATCAGTCCCGGAAGAAACAATGTCTTAGACTAAAGCTCTTTTTAGATGTTGGAATTTATATATAGTATAGGACCTTATCCAAGCGACCTGGTTCGACCCATTTCGTGAAATACTCCGTCGCTACCAGAATAAAACAATGCCAATTCGAGCCCGTGGGGGAGATCTTGCCGATGACATCTCAACCCCACATTGCTAAAGGCCAAGGTGCGGCTGTGGCATGGAGGGCCGATGCTGGCGCGTGGATCAAGTCCCCGTGAATTTGACACCTGTGGCAACGGCGGACAGGACGTCGAGAGTAGCAGTCGGCCTCCATGGTGGAAAAAAACATGATTTTCTTGGCCAACATCATGCTATTGACATGCCCGCAACAAACTCCGTTCCTCATGCATCACTTGCTGGACTTCCTCCTCTGTTAGGCAGCGAAACAAGTTGAATGATCTTTTTTTTTTATAGAGCTGTTCCCCTTTGTCAACTCCTTGTGCCTATTAGTTTATAAGGTAAACCAAGCGGTCACGACTGTTGGAGTTTAGCTGACTTCATCCATAGAAGTAACGACATAATCAAAAGGTTGCCTTTGTCAATCTACAAGACGTTGACTTTGTAAACTTCCAGTTCCCTGAGAGCTTCCCCAGCGCGGGGAAGGAGGCAGTAGGAAGAGGCATGATGGGCGGGGAGCTACCGCTTATAGAATGCCGACTGCTACGACTACGACTACACAGAGAGAGCTGCGCGTCAAGAGTCGCGTAGCGAGCAGGGAGGGTACAATAGAAAAGAAACCACTTCCCGATCCGATGTCGTAATTTCCCCCTTATTGACGTAAGATTCTGACTGACTTCACCGAAGCATTCATTCCTCTCATAAGCACTCTGTGTTTGGATTTTGACAGTGTCTCGGGTTAGTATACATCGGTAGAGTGAAAGTTCTCTTCAAAGCAGTCAAAGCAAGGGTCGGTGAAGCATACCTTCCATCCATCAGCTCCATTGAATGCTAAAGGAGAGAGAAGGGAGGGTCCGAAGGACCTGACTCTCAATTCCATTGTGGTATCCTCGCTCTGCGACTACATCTTGTCATTCATGACGCTTTGTTGGACGAGCACCCGCCTTGCGTGCTGGTTCCAGTTTGCCGGGTGGCCTATCAAAGAAAGGATGATCGCCAAGAAGACTGAAAAAGCATGAATGCGCCACTCGTCGTCGTGTACAGCGAGAGGAGGGCAGCCTTTTCCGTGCTTTAAGGGTTTTTTGAGCATCGAGGTCTTTCGAGATTGGGGGAAGAGCCCTTATCCTTAGGAAATGGGAGAGGGGCAAGCCGCAAGTTCGGTAGGAATGCTGAACAGTCGCATGAAAATTCTCAATCATATGAAGAATACGATGCCACCAAGCAGGGTGGGCGTGCTCTTTTGCCAAGCAACTGGACAAGGATCAGTGCATCAAGTTCTATAACATGGACGTGAAACCCAAGGCTCTGGCAAAGAAGATACATGCAAAGCTCTAAGTTCAGCAATGAAGTTAGTTCCATAAAAATGTGAAAAAGCAAAAAGGGGCGTTGAGCACCTGTCATCTCGCAATGCTCCACCACCTCCAGCGATCCCGGGGTTTCCACGAGAAGCCCCATCACAGTTCAGTTTGAACTGGTTGAGCATAGGCTTTTTCCAAATTACCATAGTGAAAGAAAAATAAGTTTGCACAGCTGAGGATTGAACTCCTAAGTTTAATAGCAGAGCTTGCTGCGTCTTTGAAGAGGACCTAGAAGGCTTGAAGATGCTGACATTTTCCTTGATCAAGAAAGTGAGTTCACGAATAGCAGCAGGCATATTAATATTCTTCTCTTCAAACCTTTCTAACAGACCAAATAATCCACATACCGTAGATGACGGCTGCCTTGCATGTCAAATTGTAAAGAGAACCCACCTTTCTCTAAGAATGAATCCACAAGAGTGCGTAAAGAAGACGTGTTTACCTCAATATCAAGCTGCCGACTAAGGAGAGACCAGATCATTGAAGCCTTCAATGAATAAATGTTTCATAGATTCCGTAGAAGGTCAACAATGACATTTCGAAACAAGCTCAACCCCGAGCCGTCGGATGTTGGTGTCAACAGGTAACCCTCCACGAACACAACGCCATGTTAAATAGCTGTATTTGAGAGGAATGTTTTTGTCCCGCGAGATGAGGAACTTTCGGATTCCCTGAGCGACAGCTTTCCCAAGCGGGTGGCCGCTGGTTTCAGGACACCAGCAGAGCTCATCAATGCCATCAGTAAGAGTCAGATTAGAGGCCGATAGACGCTCACGAAGATGCTGCGTCTGGTACAAGGTCGAAGTTCCAGCCATCCTCAGTCAGCACTTCGCGGATGCGAAACCTTTTATTACGAACCTGCATCCAGTCCTCCGGGCGGAGATGGTCTCGAAGAGGACCTGTAGAGAGCCAAGCCATTTTGAGCACCAAAAACGACTATCACCATTGCACACATGAATGTGAGTGAGACTTACTAAATTATGTTGGATAGAGAAAATCGAGTGCCACGTTCGTGAGCTGCCGGGAGCATAACCAGAAAAACCGAACTCTTCAGAAGAAAGAGATTTTCGTTTCATGTAAGAAGTCCAGACACCATTATCTTTTTGTAGAATCCAGCATAACTTGAGCTTGCAAGCTTCGGCTATGTCCTTCATACTGCTAAACCAAGCCCCCCTTCATAAATCTCCGAGCACAAAGAATCCCAAGAAAACCAACGCCCTTTTAAGTCAGTCTGTTAGTAAATCAATCTCTCCTTCCTCCCGCTCTCGCTCCCCTAACACCAACAACTCAATACAAAAACAACTAACTAAAAACTGGAACAGGAAAGTGGAACTAACAGCTTGAACTAGAGCTTGAGCAACGTGCGAGCGAAAGAGATGGATTTCCCAGTACTTGTTTCAGTCCAGCAACGAATCCAGGTGCTTCGGTTTCAGTGAAAAGCCAGCCTTGCTATATAGAGCTCAAACCTGCTTAAACAAAATCAAGAGCGAATTTCCTTACAACAAGAGAACTGTTGCTTGAGTAAGGGCCTCAGTTGTCAACCTTTTTTATAGAGTCAGTGTAGCGGAAAAGAGCTCTGACCTTCCGAGCTTAACTAAGGAGCTCTACTACTAGGCGTACCTTACGAGCGTTCGTTTGCTAGGTGAAAGCTGAAAAGCCTACGTGGTGAAGAGGAAGTTGCCTGCATGTGTTGCTAGCTGCCTGTATGGCTTGGATTCACATAAAGTTTGGCGGTATCGCCTGAAAGCCTTGCTTGCCAATGCTTGATTAACCAGGTAGCTGCGTTCCTAAGAGGGCCGTCTACCAGCTCTTTTCTCCGGGGGTACTAACTATGCTCTCTCCGCGCTCTTGCTTTGCAGGCGGAAAGCAGCCCTTGTTGGTACATGGTTGCGATGATTTGTTCAATGCGCAGCAGGGTACCAGGAGCTCCGCTTTCACTCTTGACTGACTTCCTCCTTAGCACTAATCCTTCATCGGAATATGAAGAAAGTGGTACAACGAAATCAATCCGAACCAGGATCTACACTTTGAACTGCACCCACCCCCCTTCCTGGATCATTTGTTTCATCCTCGCCATCCATCTTCTCCCTTCCCTCTGCTTCTCCTTCATCCGAGCGTACGCACTATTTGACGAGCTCGCTTTCTGCTCTAACTAAATAGAAGTTCCCAAGGGCACGTCTGCCATTTCTGGTTGAGGGTCTCCTTCGGGTCTCATCTCTATCTACTCGGCTGTCCCTCCCAAAGAAGGAGACGATTGGTGTCTTTTGCCAAGTGGGTTTTGGTTCACCGGTGGTTTCCTAACCACCGCCCTTGGTCTAGCTGGCCGATTTCTTTGCAGAATTCCCAGTTCAGCTTCCTTCCCCACCCATACCACCCTATTTAGATTTAAGTGGAGGATTGCAATTGGCTTCAAAGTCCGTATACCTGGACTAATAAGAGACATGGCTAACATTTCTGAGCGTCTGGACCGATCCCTAGCTAATAATGAGTAGAGGAGGCTATATCCTGATGCGGTCCTAACTCAACTGACGGATGAAAATGGAGTGAAAACATGAGTTGGCTTTTCCGGTTGAGATAGAATGAGCACTGTGAACTATCTGTTTCAAAAAGATAGTGTTTTGAACGTAACCACTTTCAGCCAAAAAAATGAACAATCCAAGCAGGGAATAGCAGTACAGGAGCGAGCAAACCACACCAAATCCTACGACTGGGAAAAGTCCTTTCCCCCTGTTCCTGACGGCTTAAGCCCCGTACCTTCCCAACCTTCCGTCCCTTCCATCCCTTCCCTCCCGTCCAATC